GGATCTTTTCATGGGAACACGATCTATTTTATTTGATTGATGGATCCAACAACTAATTTTAATGAATTAAAAAGGGGAGTGGTCTTATTCAAAACGCCTCGTGATCTTCAACCAATTTTGTGCTTCAATATAATTACCCGGACTAAGCGCTATAGCTTGTTTCCAATACTCAGCAGCTTGATCGGACCAAGCCTCTGCAATTTCAGAATCACCTTGTAGAATGGCCTGTTCTCCCCGGTCGGAATAGGTAGCTCCTTCCCTTCGAACCGTACTTGAGAGTTTCCTACCTCATACGGCTCGACAATCGATTCTTTTTGCTTGCGCCCCGTCTTAATCTACCTTATGTTAATTGAATTAAATTTGTCATATTGTCATAAAAGTATCCCATTTTTGTTGGGTTAGCCAGAAGAAGTTAATTACATAAGTTTAAAACTCTAATTTTTTGATCAATAAAAAGCTTTATCTTTTCTCCCACCTTCAGAGGAATGAAGTATGGATCGACCCTATATCCTATATATAATAGTGTTAAAATATAGTATTCTCTGAAAGGTAACTATCTCGATTGCATATATGGAATTTATATAATATAGATATAGAATTTTTGAAAAAGACTTTCCTCCCTAATATCCTAATATAATATAAGAAAAAAGAACTTACGATCTTTGGGATCTGATGCTACACCGCTGCTCAATACCTTAGTGGATCAACTCTATTACATAATTTGATTCCTAACTTTTATCCTGTATCACGGGATAAGTAAGCAAAGCAGTTCTTAACTCTATCGACCAAATAACTTGCTAATTGATCTTTACGGTGCTTTCTCTATCAATTCAATCCTTTATCCATGGAGTATATAGGCTTTATCCATTTCTTCTTAATTTTGGTTCTCGTGAAGTCTCTTTACTTGCTACAGCTGATAAAAACCGTTGCTTTAGACGACGTATATGTAGAAAACCTATTTCATTCTAGTATTTACTAGTTAATTGGATCTTTTTTTCTTCTTTCTATAGTAGAGATAGTCGCACGTAATGACAGATCACGGCCATATTATTAAAAGCTTGTGGTAAGAATGGGTTTCGTTCCAGTGCCCGGAAATAATATTCCAAAGCCCTTGTATGCTCTCCGTTGCTTGTGTGTATAAGTCCTATGTTATAGAGTATATAACTTCGATCATAGGGATCAATTTCTGGTCGCGTAGCTTCATAATAATTTTGTAAAGCTTCCGCATAATTTCCTTCGGATTGAGCCAACATCCGTTACGGTCGTTCATTCTATTCAAAGAATCTCCGTTCCAGAACCGTACGTGAGATTTTCATTTCATATGGCTCCTCCCTTCTTTCTGCGCATAGTACTAAGGGAAATAATCCATGAAATTCAAATTTGACTATTCTCATTATGAACTGAAAGGAGCTAGTATTTTTACAAGAAATCTCTAGCCAGCCTTCCTGCAAGAGGTTTTTTATTAACACCAACTGTATTAGTACTAGATGGAAATGGTAACTCCAACAATTTCTTTGTCCTCAACGCCCCCTATTTCCAGGAATTAGTCACTTCAACGATCTTTGATGGTTATACGGATACCCAAAGTACGAACGAGATGGATGTTTGTTGTCCCAACCATTCTTGTTAGCCCCAATACCGATAAGGAAAAGGGTAATTTATAACAAAGTTTTCATGTTGTTGATTCCTAGGTGTAGTGCTTCTTCCCCTATGCTGCCTATTGGTACTAGTGGAGTAGGATTGACTCGCAATACGGAACCCATAGGTGTAACCTTTCGCTAAATACTAAAATCAACAATTGAAGCATCCGAGGCTGCATCAATCGAGGATACACGACAGAAGGAATTGTTCTATCTACAAACTTCACCTTCACCAAGCGTGGGTTTATTTTAATAATTTGGTTTTTTCTATCTCGAACTATGTCTCTTTTCTTTCTCGTAATACTGGACCTAAAAAAAAAGAATCAAATCGCACCATCTCTGTAATAGGTAAATGCCTTTTTTTCTCCGGAAGTTGTCGGAATTATTCGTAATAAGATATTGGCCACAATTGAAGAGGTCTTATCAATAAAATTTGCATTTATCTGAGATCTTGGCATAATTAACAATCCATTCTATAATTCTTTTCATTACCCTTAGGGTAAGGGGAAAATGATCCCGCAAACTAAAGGAATTGTACGGTACGAAATAACATAAAATAAAAACAGACTAATTATAAAAAAAGATGTGGACCTTTTGTTTGGATTGGACAAGGAGAGATATGAAATATTGAAATCAGATTCGATTTTATTCGAATTTCGTAGTATAACAACGAACGGAACTATAATAAATATTTCATCTAAATTGAATAACCGAGGATTGTACTGCGGATTCTGATAATTCGAGAAGTTTTTATTTGGTTATGATCCAAAGAAGAAACAAAAAACAAAACGGATACTTACCTTAGTCTAATCCATTTTTTTTATAGAAAAATTATTTCGTTTTGTTTTTTGTTTGCATAA